ATGCAACGATGATTCTTTTCTACAAATCATAAAGATATTGGTACTTTATATTTTGTTTTTGGAGCTTGAGCAGGAATAGTTGGTACATCATTAAGATTAATTATTCGAGCAGAATTAAGTCAACCAGGAAGTTTAATTGGTAATGATCAAATTTACAATGTAGTTGTAACAGCCCACGCATTTGTAATAATTTTTTTTATAGTTATACCTATTATAATTGGGGGATTTGGTAATTGATTAGTTCCTCTAATATTAGGAGCCCCAGATATAGCATTTCCACGTATAAATAATATAAGATTTTGATTATTACCTCCTTCCTTGTCATTACTATTAACAAGAAGTATAGTTGAAAGAGGTGTAGGAACAGGATGAACTGTATATCCTCCATTAGCAGCTGCTATTGCTCATGCAGGAGCTTCTGTAGATTTAGGAATTTTTTCTTTACACTTAGCTGGTGTCTCATCTATTTTAGGAGCAGTAAATTTCATAACTACAGTAATTAATATACGATCCTATGGTATAACTATAGATCAAATACCATTATTTGTATGATCAGTATTTATTACTGCTATTTTATTACTTTTATCTCTTCCAGTTTTAGCAGGTGCTATTACAATATTATTAACAGATCGTAATTTAAATACATCATTCTTTGATCCAGCAGGAGGAGGTGATCCTGTTCTATATCAACATTTATTCTGATTCTTTGGTCACCCAGAAGTTTATATTTTAATTTTACCAGCATTTGGTATAATTTCACACATTGTTAGACAAGAATCAGGAAAAAAAGAATCTTTTGGTACATTAGGTATAATCTACGCTATAATAGCAATTGGAATTTTAGGATTTGTAGTATGAGCTCATCATATATTTACAGTTGGAATAGATGTAGATACACGTGCCTATTTTACATCAGCTACTATAATTATTGCTATTCCAACAGGAATTAAAATTTTTAGATGACTTAGAACCCTACATGGAACTCAAATAAATTATTCTCCATCTTTATTATGAGCTTTAGGATTTATTTTTTTATTTACTGTAGGAGGTTTAACTGGAGTAGTATTAGCTAACTCCTCAATCGATATTATTTTACATGATACTTATTATGTTGTTGCTCATTTCCATTATGTATTATCTATAGGAGCTGTATTTGGAATTTTTGGTGGTATTGCTCACTGATTTTCCCTAATAACCGGTTTATCTTTAAATCCAAAATGATTAAAAATACACTTTCTAATTACTTTCATTGGAGTAAATTTAACTTTCTTCCCTCAACATTTCTTAGGATTAAATGGTATACCACGACGGTATTCTGATTATCCTGACGCCTATGCAACTTGAAATATTGTATCTTCATTAGGTTCAATAATTTCTTTTGTTGCTGCACTGGGATTTTTATTAATTATTTGAGAAGCCTTAGTGTCAAATCGACCTGTTATTTTTACACCATTTTTACCATCTTCATTCGAATGAAAGCATTCTTACCCACCTGCAGATCATTCATATATAGAAATTCCATTAATTACTAATTATCTAAAATGGCAGATAGATGTATAGGATTTAAGCTCCTACTAGGAAGATTTATTCTTCTTTTAGAAATACATATGGCAACATGAGCATATTTAGGTCTTCAAGATAGTGCTTCACCTCTTATAGAACAATTAATTTTTTTTCATGATCATATTATATTAGTTTTAGTATTAATTGTTACATTTGTGGGATATATAATATCAACTTTATTTTTCAATTCCTTTATTAATCGATATATACTAGAAAATCAACCAATTGAAATTATTTGAACATCAATCCCTGCTTTTATTCTTATTTTCATTGCTCTCCCATCATTACGGTTATTGTATCTTCTAGATGAAGTAAATAACCCATCTATAACTCTAAAAACAATTGGACATCAGTGATATTGAAGATATGAATATTCTGATTTTTTACAAATAGAATTTGATTCTTATATAATTCCATCTAATGAATTAAAAGATTCAGAATTTCGTTTACTAGATGTTGATAATCGAACAATTTTACCTATAAATACACAAATTCGAGTTCTTATCACAGCAGCAGATGTTATTCATTCTTGAACTGTACCTGCTTTAGGTATTAAAGCAGATGCAATTCCAGGACGTCTAAACCAAACCAGATTTTTAATTAATCGACCAGGTTTATTTTATGGACAATGCTCAGAAATTTGCGGAGCAAATCATAGATTTATACCCATTGTAATTGAAAGAGTTTCTATTAATTCATTTCTAAACTGAATTTCTTTATCAATTGAAAACTCACCCGATGACTGAAAGTAAGTTTAGATCTTTTAAATCTATTATAGTATATTAACGTCTACTTCTGGTGAAGAAATTAGTTAAATTCATAACATTCGTTTGTCATGCGTAAATTATCTTAAAGATATTTCTTAATGCCTCAAATAGCTCCTCTTTATTGATTATATTTATTTTTCTTTTTTTTATTAATATTCTTACTATTTTTTATATTAAATTATTTCATTAAACCTTTTAATAATATTTCTTCAATTTCTTATGACAATAAAATTATTTCTAAATCCTGAAAATTATAACAAATTTATTTTCAATTTTTGAACCCTCATCAAGAATTTTCAATTTATCAATAAATTGAATTTCTACTATATTAGGACTAATATTTCTACCTTATTTATACTGGGCTTCTCCCTCACGTTGATCATTATTGTGAAGAAAAGTAATTCAAACTCTCCATAAAGAATTTAAAGCTTTACTTCAGCCTTCCCATATTGGATCAACTATACTATTTGTAGCCTTATTTAGCCTTATTGTATTTAATAACTTTTTAGGTCTTTTACCATATGTATTTACTAGATCAAGACATATAGCAATAACCTTATCTTTATCTCTTCCCTTATGACTAACATTAATAGTATTTGGCTGATTTCAGCATACTAAACACATATTTGCTCACTTAGTTCCCCAAGGAACTCCTTTTGCTTTAATACCATTTATAGTATTAATTGAAACTATTAGAAATGTAATTCGACCAGGAACTCTAGCTATTCGACTAGCTGCTAATATAATTGCTGGTCATTTACTTTTAACTTTATTAGGAGGTGTGGGACCTTCATTAAGTTTATCCATATTATCTATTCTTATTACTGCCCAAATTCTTCTTTTAATTCTAGAATCTGCTGTTGCAATTATTCAATCATATGTATTTGCCGTTCTTAGAACTCTTTATACAGGAGAAATTAACTAATGACATCATCTCATGGTTTCCATCCATATCACCTAGTAGATATAAGACCCTGACCTCTTACTGGTTCAATTAGAGCTATAATATTAACTACTGGTTTAGTAAAATGATTTCATCAATATAATATAAATCTTCTTATTTTAAGATTTATCGCAACTATCTTAACTATAATTCAATGATGACGAGATGTAACTCGTGAAGGAACTTATCAAGGATTACATACCTTAACAGTAATAAAAGGACTACGATGAGGAATAATTCTATTTATTCTATCAGAAGTGTTATTTTTCTTTTCTTTTTTTTGAGCATTTTTTCATAGAAGACTATCTCCAACTGTAGAAATTGGTATATATTGACCTCCTTTGGGCATTCAACCTTTTAACCCATTTCAAATTCCCCTCTTAAATACAACTATTTTACTCTCTTCAGGTGCAACAGTTACATGAGCTCATCACGCTATTATAGAAGCTAATCATAATCAAGCAATTCAAAGTCTTGGATTAACTATTATTTTAGGATTTTATTTTACTTTACTTCAAGCATATGAATACATTGAAGCCCCTTTTACTATTGCAGACTCAGTATTTGGATCAACTTTCTTTGTAGCCACTGGATTCCATGGTCTTCATGTTATTATTGGAACAACATTTTTATCAGTCTGTTTTTTACGACTTTATAAATGTCATTTTTCATCTGCACATCATCTAGGATTTGAAGCTGCTGCCTGATATTGACATTTTGTCGATGTAGTGTGATTATTTTTATATATTTTTATTTACTGATGAGGTGGATAATTTTTTTAGTATAATAAGTATATCTGACTTCCAATCAGAAGGCCTAAATAACTTAGAAAAAATAATTTTTACAATATTAATAATTTCAATTTTAACATTTACTATTTCATGTGTAGTTATAATTATCGCAACTATTTTGTCAAAAAAAACAATTATAGACCGAGAAAAAAACTCACCATATGAATGTGGATTTGACCCCAAGGGGTCAGCTCGTCTTCCTTTTTCTTTACGATTTTTTTTAATTGCTGTAATTTTCCTAATTTTTGATGTAGAAATCACATTATTACTTCCTATTGCTTCTACTTTAAGATTAACAAATATTTTTTCTTGATTTTTTACAAGAATTGTATTTTTATTTATTCTTCTACTTGGACTTTATTATGAATGATTTCAAGGGGCTTTAAATTGATCTTAATTTATAAACCATAGTCAATATTATGACGTATGAGTTGCATTCATAAAGAGTTTTTTAAACTGGTTTAAAAATTCTAAAAATTAGAAAGCGAATTATTGCATTTAGTTTCGACCTAAATTTTAGGCTTTTATAGCCTTCTAATTTTATTGATAGAAACCAAATAGAGGTATATTACTGTTAATAATAAAATTGAACTTTCCAGTTCCTATCAAGTAAGGAATATTATGACCAAAAACAAAGCTTCTAACTTTTATTTAAGCGGTTAAATTCCGTTTATATTCCTGTTTTTATGGTGTAATCAACACATTGTATTTTCATTACAAAACTGAAATTTTAATTTCTAAAAATTAATTTACTCAAAGTAAATTTTACATCTTAAGTGCCACAAACTAATATTTTTTATTAAACTATTTGAGTTTTATTTACAGACAAATTATGTCTCTTTTGCAGCTTCAATGCAATATTCTAAATAAATTATATAAATCTTATAGTTATAAAAACATAAATATTATAATAACTCCAATAATAAACATTTTTATAAAAACTTTAATTCTATTTATTTGCAATAAATTTAAAATAACAAATAACTTTGAAAAAAAATAATATAAACCCTGACCTCCTAAATATTCATATCAGCCCTTATCTATTAATTTTTCTATGATAATTCCATTATTAAGATTTACCTCCCTAATCTTTTTAGTTCTTAAAAAAGGTATAAATCATATTGAACCAAATATTACTACAAATTTGTAATTCATTAAAGATTTTAAATTATATGTAACATTTAATAAATTCAGTATATAACCTAAAAATGCTCCTAATAAAACAATTATTAATACAAAATTTTTTATAAATATCCTTATACAAATTATATATGGCTCTGGAAAAATCAGTCATGATAGTACTGCTCCTATAATAATTGCCCTAAATCCTAATAAAGTTATCGAATTATTTATAATCTTATCTTCATCAAATACATTATTTAAAGATCTTAAATTATATTCACCTCTTAATCTATAAAAAATTAATCGTATAGTATAACTTACAGTTAAACCTGTAGCAAATACATATAATAAAAAAGAAATAAAATTAATTCACCTTATAAATGCTACTTCTAAAATTATATCTTTTGAATAAAATCCCGCTAAAAAAGGAAATCCACATAATGCTAAATTTGCTACTGTTATATAAGCTACTCTTAATGGCATAAATTTAATTAAACAGCCTATATATCGAATATCTTGATAACCTCCTACTCTATGAATAACAACTCCCGCACATATAAATAATAATGCTTTAAATAATGCATGACTTAATAAATGAAAAAAAGAAAGATCAGGATAACCTAGAGATAAAATTCTTAATATTACACCTAATTGTCTTAAAGTAGATAAAGCAATAATTTTTTTTAAATCATATTCAAAATTAGCACCTAATCCAGCCATAAATATTGTTAAACATGAAATTAATAGCAATCAACTCTGAATTTTTGAATTTTCTAAAGCAGATCTAAATCGAATTATTAAATAAACTCCAGCAGTTACAAGAGTTGACGAATGAACTAAAGCAGATACAGGTGTAGGAGCTGCTATTGCGGCAGGTAATCATGCAGAAAAAGGAATTTGAGCTCTCTTAGTTATAGCAGCTAATATAATTAAAAATTTTAATAAAATTCATTCTTTATCCAGAATATAATATCTGTATATAATAAAATTTCAACTTCCTAGTCTCATTATTAAACCAATTCTTAATAAAATAGCAACATCACCAACTCGATTTGATAAAATAGTTAATATACCAGCATTAGCAGATTTTTCATTTTGGTAAAAAATCACAAGAGCATAAGATACTAACCCTAGACCATCTCATCCTAATAAAATTCTAATTAAATTAGGTCTTAAAACTATTATAGCTATAGAAAAAACAAAAGCTAAAACAAGATATATAAATCGATTAAAATTTTTATCTCCCGCTATATATCTTCCCCTATAAAATATCACTCTACTAGAAATCAATAAAACAAAAGATAAAAATAATATAGAAATTCAATCAAAAATCAAAACAAAAATAATTGATAAAGAATTTAATCTTATTAATTCTCACTCAATTATATTAACTTCTCCAGAAAACATTTTTATTATAAATACAATTCAACAAGTAAAAGAACATAAACCTAAAAATAGTATTCTAGTTATATGTATATAAATTTTTCAAACCATTATCTATTATCTATATTAATTAACTAATATTTTTATCTAGATATATAATTCCACTAACTAAATTTAAATTTAAAATTAATCCATTTAAAGGAAATCAATGTAAAAACAGTACTAAATATTCATTAACTTTACCAGAACTACAAGAATATAAAGACCTAAAAAAAATCCCATGCTGACTTAATCTATATATATATAAGGTGTATCTAGCTCTAAAAAAAGAAAGTAATATTAAACCAAATATACTTAATTTATTTCATCTTATTAAACTAATAATTAAACTAATTTCACCAAATAAATTTAAAGAAGGAGGAGCTGCTATGTTACCAACACTTAATAAAAATCATCATAATCCTATTCTAGGTATGAAATTTAATAATCCCTTACTGATTAGAAGTCTTCGACTTCCTACTCGTTCATATACTATATTTGCTATACAAAAAAGACCTGAAGAACATAATCCATGGCCTACTATAACTACCACAGCCCCTATTAAACCTCATCAACTAAAAATTATTAATCCACATAAAACTAACCTTATATGTACTACAGAAGAATAAGCAATTAAAGATTTTATATCTACTTGTCGTAAACACACTAAACTAATAATAATACCACCTATTAAACTAATTCTAATTCACAATCAAGAAAAATTTAAACTAATTTTTTGAAAAATAATTAAAATACGAATCAATCCGTACCCTCCTAATTTTAATAACACACCAGCTAAAATTATAGATCCTGCTACAGGAGCTTCTACATGAGCTTTAGGTAATCATAAATGGAACATATATATAGGTAACTTTACTAAAAAAGCTATAATTCTACTAAAATATCAAATTATATTAACATAATTTAAAATAATAACTGGTTTTATTAACAATATTGTAAGACTTCCTTCTTTAAAATAAATAAATAATAAAGAACATAATAAAGGTAATGATAAAGCTAAAGTATAAAATAATATATAAATACCGGCTTGAATACGTTCAGGTTGATACCCTCAACCTAAAATTAAAATTAAAGTAGGAATTAATGATATTTCAAATCTAATGTAAAATAATAAATAATTTAAAGTAGAAAAAGTTAAATAAAGACTTAATAATAAAAATAAATTAACAATAATAAATATTGAAGGAAACTTTTTTATAAATTTCACCTGTCTTCTAGAAATAATAATTAAAAATATAATCCAAGAACTCAAATAAATTATAATATATCTTACATAATCTATACCTAATCCAAACCCCAAATTATACAAATATATATTACTAAAACAATTTAAACCAACTAAAAACCTCAATAAACCTAGTCCAACTTGAACCAAATTTCAATTATCTTTAAATTTTATCAATATAATTATAGGTAATATAATTTTTAACATTCTAAAATATTAAATCTTTTAAAATAATCATTCCCATGACTTCGAACAATCAATACCAACAATGATAAACCAAGAGCACCTTCACATACCACTAAAGTAAAAAAAAATAAAGTAAAATAAATTTCTCTTCCTACACTTCTTATTTGCATTCTTAAAAGTCAAAAAGTACCTAACATTATAAATTCTAATCTTCATAATGAATTTAACAAATGTTTATGATTAGAAATAAATCAACATAACCCACAAAAAAGTATAAATAAAGAACCCACCGTTATTAGAAAACTTATATTTATCATTAATTTTAAAGTTTTAATAGTCTAAATTTAAAACTTTGTTCTTGTAAAAAAATATTGAAATATATTTCTTAAAATTTCAGAGAAAAGAATAATATCTTCATCTTCAATTCCCCAAACTAATATGTTTTTAAACTTTTCTCTGATATCTTAATATTAACTATTCCTTTATTATTTACTTTTTCAGTCTTATTTACACAACTTTCCCATCCTTTAGCTATAGGCTTAACATTATTAATTCAAACTATTTTAATTTCCTTTACAGTAGGAATTTCAACTTACTCTTTTTGATTTTCTTATATTTTACGGTTAGTTTTTTTAGGAGGAATATTAGTTTTATTTATTTACGTAGCTTCCTTAGCATCAAATGAGTCATTTTATTTTCCAAATTCATTATTGTTTACATTTTTTAATATATTTTATATTTCCTTCTTCTTTTTATTTATACATCCTTTTTTAATTTTAAATTCATCATCATTACAAACTTCTTCATTTAAATTATTAATATCTACACCATTTATTATTAACTGAATCTATAAAACTCCTTCAATAATCTTTACCATTTTTATTATTTGTTACCTTTTATTAATAATAAATATTGAAGAAAAAATCACTATCTTCTTCATGGGACCATTACGATTACTACAATAATGACAACACCTTTACGAAAATCTCACCCACTATTTAAAATTGCTAATAATGCCCTTGTTGATATACCACTTCCAAGAAATATTTTTACATTTTTTAATTTTTGGTCATTATTAGGTTTATGTTTAATTGTCCAAATTGCAGCTGGCTTATCTTGAGCTATACATTATACTGCCCATATTGATCTTGCCTTTTCTAGTGTTGCCCACATTTGTCGAGATGTAAATTATGGACGATTCCTACGTACACTTCATGCCAATTTAGCTTCATTTTTTTTTATTTGTCTTTATATTTACACTGGACGAGGAATTTATTTTAGATCTTATATAAATTTTCATGCTTGAATAGTAGGTGTAGTAATTTTATTTATAATTATAGCAACTGCATTTTTAGGTTATGTTCTCCCATGGGGTCAAATATCTTTTTGAGGAGCAACTGTTATTACAAATCTATTTTCAGCTATTCCTTATATTGGAACTGATTTAGTTCAATGAATTTGAGGAGGATTTTCGGTAGACAATGCCACCCTAACTCGATTTTTCTCATTTCATTTTATCTTACCTTTAGTAGCTGCTGCTTTTTCAATAATTCACATTTTATTTTTACATCAAGCTGGTGCAAATAATCCTTTAGGTATTTCAAGACAATCAGATAAAGTTCCATTCCACCCATATTTTACTTTTAAAGATATTGTAGGATTTGTTATAATATTAACTATATTGTTATTTTTAACTTTATTAGCTCCTTATTTTTTAGGAGACCCAGATAATTTTATTCCAGCTAACCCTCTAGTAACCCCACCTCATATTCAACCAGAATGATACTTTTTATTTGCTTATGCCATTTTACGATCAATTCCTAATAAATTAGGAGGAGTTATTGCCTTAGTTGCATCAATTGCTATTTTAATAATCCTGCCCTTTACACACACATCAAAATTTCAAAGACTAGCATTTTACCCGCTTAATCAAATCTTATTTTGAATTTTTGTAGTAATTGTCTTTCTTTTAACTTGAATTGGAGCTCGGCCAGTTGAAGATCCTTATATTATTACAGGACAAATATTGACAATTTTATACTTCTTATTTTATTTAATAAATCCTCTTTTATTAATTTGATGAGATAATATACTTAAATGATTGTTTAGTTTAATTTAAAACAAATGTTTTGAAAACATTAAATAAGAAATACTTCTTAATAATCTTATTTATCAATATACTAATTTAATTATAAATTAAACAAAAACAAAATATTTTAAACCCCAAAAAAAAAATTAAATAATTAATTGATAAAGGTAAATAACTTTTTCAAGCTAAATATATCAACTTATCATAACGTAAACGAGGTAAAGTACCACGAACTCATACAAAAATAAAAGCAATTATAACTCTTTTAATGTAAAATATTACTCTAAATGGACTTCTTCCTAAAAAAAAAATAACAAAAAGAACTCTTATAAATAAAATCCTAGCATATTCTGCTATAAAAATTAACGCGAATCCTCCCGCCCCATATTCAGTATTAAATCCAGAAACTAACTCAGATTCACCCTCTGCAAAATCAAAAGGTGTCCGATTAGTTTCTGCCAAACAAGACCTAAATCACACTATTCTTAATGGAAATGCAATAATAATAAATCAAAAATTTACTTGATATTGATTAAATAAATTTAAATTAAATCCCCCAATCAACATCACAAAAGACAATAAAATTAAAGCTAACCTCACTTCATATGAAATAGTTTGAGCGACAGCACGTAAACTACCCAAAAGAGAATATTTACAATTTGAAGATCATCCAGCAATTATAGTTGAATAAACTCCTATACTTAAACAACATAAAAAAAATAAAATTCTCAAATTAAATCTTATTAACCCAGTTTCATAAGGTACAACTACCCAAACTAATAATGAAATAAATAAACTAAACACAGGACACATATAATAGACCAAAAAATTAGATACAGTAGGAATTATTTGTTCTTTAGTGAAAAGTTTTACAGCATCTGAAAAAGGTTGTAAAATGCCTATAAATCCTACTTTATTAGGACCCTTACGAATTTGAATATAACCTAAAATTTTACGCTCTAATAAAGTAACAAAAGCAACCCCAACTAAAACACAAATAATTAACACTAAAAAATTGATAATCTCCACAATTATTAAAGTCACAAAATAATTAGATTTAATTTAATTATTTAGCTATTTATAGAATCATTCTATTTAACAGGAACCTAAATCCAGCACATATTATCTGCCAAAACAGCTCATCCAATTATTAAAAATAATTTTAATTATTCAATCCTTTCGTACTAAAATAATTTTTAAATATTAAAAGATAGAAACCGACCTGGCTTACGCCGGTCTGAACTCAAATCATGTAAAATTTTAAAGGTCGAACAGACCTTCTTATATAACTGCTACAATTATATAGATATTTTAATTCAACATCGAGGTCGCAAACTTTTTTCTCGATAAGAACTCTCAAAAAAAATAACGCTGTTATCCCTAAAGTAACTTAAACTTTTAATCTTTAATACAGGATCCTTTATTAATAAATCACTTATTCACTTATTTTTGTCTAAAAAAATTAACAGTTAATAATCATTTTACCATTATCACCCCAACAAAATAAAATTTATTTACCAAATTTTTATTATAATTCAAAATTTAATTAAATAAAAATTTAATATTAAGCTTTATAGGGTCTTATCGTCTTTTTAATTTATTTAAGCCTTTTCACTTAAAAGTTAAATTCAATAAATAATTATAAAGACAGATTTTCTTTTGTCAAACCATTCATACAAGGAGCTCGGTAAAAGGGGAACCTCTAGAGATTCTTTGCACAGTCAGAATACCGCGGCCCTTTAAAAAATTTATCAGTGGGCAGGTTAAACTTTTTATACCTTCAAACAGACATGTTTTTGATAAACAGGCAAAGAAATTTTTTGCTGAATTCCTTTATATTATTATAAAATTATTAAACAATATATAATATTTTATTTTTTAAATTAACATTAAATTTTACTAATAAAATCATTATATTAAAATTTTCCTTATTAAAATTAATTTTTTAATATTTCAAAAAAGTTATTATAAATAATATAATAAAAAAAATTTAGTTAAAACACTTTATAAATATATCTACTTTTAAGACTAATTAAAGTATTTAAAATTTATATAACTTTTTATTAATCTATATTATAAGAAGCTAATCCCTCCTATACTTTAATTTTATATATAATTAAATATAAAAAATAAATTAAATTTATTTTTTAAAAAACTAGATATAATAAAACTCGGCTGATATTTCATCTTTAATTTTATATTAAAAATTTATTTTTTACAAAAACTTTTTTATAAAATTAACTGTTTTTATTTCGAGATATTTACAATACTTAAATTATATAAATTTTCCCTGATACACAAGGTATATAATTTTAAAATTACTATAAAAAAATTTTATATTATAAACTTTCCTTTACAGTACTTTAATCTATAGTTTATTTATTATTTATTTTATTAAAAATTACTTAATTACAAATCAATAAAATTATTTTTCTTATAAAAATTAAAAAAAAATATTATAAACAAGTTATTAAATTTTCAAAGTAAATCGACTTGCACGATAATCCTTTTCAACGTAAACGAAATATTAAACTACTCTAACTATACTTTGATAATTCTAGATACACTTTCCAGTACATCTACTATGTTACGACTTATTTCATTTATAAATGAAAGCGACGGGCGATATGTACATGATTTAGAGCCTTTATCCTATAAACTTATTAAATTTATAATACCATCAAATCCTCCTTCATAATAAGAATTATCTTATTAATTCATTATAAAATAATTTATTGTAATTCATTTTACCTTGTTTATAAGCTGCACCATGATCTAATTTTAATAAATATTTAAATTTGATAATTTTTCTTTTTAGAATTATCTGATAATGATGGTATACAAACTGATTACTTAACAAAAACAAGTAAGATTCTTCGTGGTTTATCGATTAAAAAACAAATTCCTCTGAAAAGATTAAATCACCGCCAAATCTTTTAATTTTTAAGTATTTAACTAATACTAATCTAGCTTTATATTTTTTCCTAAAATAATAGGGTATCTAATCCTAGTTTATAATTAGATTTTTTAGCTTCAATTACAATCACTAATGTAATATAAAATAACAATTAAATTTTACCTTTTATTATTTATAACATCTATAAAATTTTCATTTAACTAAACGCTAATCCTTTTTACTTAATCTTAAAGTATAACCGCGAATGCTGGCACAAATATTTATCAGATTTAATTATTATTACTAATTCATACTTTCGTATATAAATATTAATAATTTATGCTGAGACTATATAATTTCATAATTATATTTATTCAAAAAAATATTTAATATAAAATTAAATATACTTATACATACTAATAATTTTCATGCAATTTTAATAAAAACGTAAAAATTCAAGCCAAAATTAAACATTTTATTTATACATTAATAATAAATATAAATTTATATATAAATAAATCTTTGTATAATAAAAAGATTCAAAAATTCCTTTGTACAATATATGTATATAATTAAATCAATATTATAATAAAGAACAATTATATACATATAAATGTATATATATCTATATAAATATATATACATATATATGTATATATTTCAATAAATTTTATATAATAATAACATATAAACTAATAACATAAAAAAAAATATAAAGAGTATATCTAAATACAGACAAAAAAAAAGAAATAATCAAAAAAATTTCATAAAAAAGAACCTATAATAATATAAAACAAAGAACAATGACAGTGTATATAAAATGAAAAAATTATATTAAAGATTTATTTTAAATATACACAAATATAGTTCTACTACGGATATATAACAATAAATGTAATGTGGGTTAGTAGAACTAAGGGGTAATTTCAATGGTTTAGACTTTTTACTCTTGCCCCAGGAGAGAAAGTCTAAACCAATGAAATTACCCCTTTATAAAAGGGGAATAAATTATATTATTGTTTTGTATATATATTAAATACATTTAATTAAATTTAAATATTTAATATAATTATATTTTATTTAATTAAATGTATATATTATTATATATTATTTTTTCTATCCATCATTCTACTTGAGCTTCCACAATTAATGTTTTATGTAATATTCTATATTTAAACTACTATCTTTTAGATTAATATATTCTACAAACTACATTCATACATATATTATTTGTAACGGATTTGCACCATTCCCTAAAAGATCAAAACTTTTTATGCTCTTTACACCAACAAATATACTAACAAATAATAAAACTAATTACAAATTTATATAAACACATTATAATATTTTATACACATTATTTATTATAACCTTTTAATAATTAATTTTTTACTAAATTACAACAATTCTAACCCAATAAAATTATTTTTATTATAAAATAAATAATTATATCAATTTATAATTTAATTTTTTCCACCAAACCCTTCTAATATAGTGCCTGATTTAAAAGGATAGCTTTGATAGAGCTAATCATGTAATTTTTTTACCTATATTATTTTTTTTTTCTTCTACAATTTAACTATTTATAACAATTTAATAAAAGATAAGCTAATATTAAGCTAATGGGCTCATACCCCGTAAATGAAAGTATAACCTTTCTCTTTTTAATGTTTTTTCCTTCATCTTATATTATTTTCATTTTTACATTACCTTTAGGTTCTATTATTTCAATCTCGATTCCTTCTTGATTTGGAGCTTGAGTTGGATTAGAATTAAATATGATATCTTTTATTCCCCTTATTGTTTTAAAAATAAACTCTTATTACTCAGAAGCAGCCTTGAAATATTTTCTTATCCAAGCTTTAGGATCAGCTTTATTTATTACATCAGGATTTCTTTCTATATCTTTTCTTTCCATTAGTTATATTCTTATCTTTTTAGCTCTTTTACTAAAATTAGCTAGTGCTCCATTTCATTTTTGATTTCCTCAAGTTATAGAAGGTCTAAACTGACCCCAAGTTTTTTTATTATCTACAGTTCAAAAGCTAGCTCCTATAATCCTCTTATCATATTTAATAATTAATAATATTATAGTTAAAATAATTATTTTTTTTTCAATTCTATCAGCTATTGTAGGAGCTTTAGGAGGTTTAAACTTACTACTTTTACGTAAAATTATTGCCTTCTCTTCAATTAATCATATATCTTGAATAATAATTGCAATTTCAACCGGAGATACTTTTTGATTTATTTACTTTATCATTTATTCATTTATTTTATTTTCAATTACAAGTGTATTTTTCAATCTCCAAGTATTTACACTATCAAACTTGATGCAATCAGATCAAAATAGGATTTTTCATTCAATTTTAATTTCATTTAATCTTCTATCTTTAGGTGGATTACCACCCTTTACAGGATTTATTCCTAAATGAATATTAATTCAAATTATAGTTAACCTTAACCTATATATTCCTTTATTCTTTTTATTATTTTCAGCCTTAATCACTTTATATTTTTACTTACGTATTATTATTTTATTTATTCTACTTTTAAATCCTATTATAAATTTTAATATAAAATATAAATCACTTGCTTCTAATATCCCGATACTAATAAAAACATCTTTTAATCTTATCGGACTCTTATTGCCTATTTATTTTTTATTAATCTAGAATTTTAAGTTATTTAAACTAAAAGCCTTCAAAGTTTTAAAAAAAAGTTCAAACCTTTTAAATTCTACTAAACCCTAGTGATCAACACATCTTTAAACTTGCAATTTAATGTTATTATTTATACTATAGAGTTTAATAAAGGAATTATAAATTCGTCTATAGATTTACAATCTACCGCCTATACCTCAGCCACTTTATT